TTTTACGAAAAAAGTTATTGATAAAAGAGAACAAATATTTCTTTTTTTTCGATGCGAATTTGACACAAGATGAAGGAAATCGCTATTTCAATTTCGAATTCAAAAAAATATTTAGAATATTCTATAATAAAAAAGAGTTCCATCATAACTATATAGTTATAGTGAAGTAATACTCCGGGTTCTCACAAAACAAAAGAAAATCCTTTTTTCAAAACCCATTCCTTATTTTATTAGTTAATGATCTAGTGATTGGATCTCTATGCTTATTCCGATATAAAATGAAATATTCAAATGATTTTTCATCGAATGACTATTCATCTATTGTATTTTCACGTAAATAGGGGCAAGAGAGTTTTATGGAAAAATGGTGGTTCAATTCGATGTTGTATAAAGGAAAATTAGAATACAGGTGTGGGCTAAGTAAATCAATCGATAGGTTTGGTGATCCTATTGAAAAAACCAGTGTAAGTGAGGATCCGGTTATAAACGATATGGATAAAAAGATTCATAGTTGGAGTGAAAGTTCTAGTTACAGTAATGCTAATCATTTAGTGGGTGTCAGGGACGTTCGTAATTTTATCTCTGATGACACCTTTTTAGTTAGAGATAGTAATAGGAATATTTATTCCATATATTTTGATATTACTAATCAAATTTTTGAGATTGACAATGATCCTTCTTTACTGAGTGAACGAGAAAGTTCTTTTTTTAGTTATTGGACTTATGCTTATCTGAAGAATGGATCGAAGAATGACGATCCGCCCTGTGATCATTCCATGTATGATACTAAATACAGTTGGAATAATCACATTACTAGGTGCATTAACTCTTATCTTGGTTCTCAAATTTGTATTGAGAGTTCCTTTTTAAGTAGTAGTGACAATTCCAGTGACAGTTACATTTATAGTTCCATTTATGGTGAAAGTAGAAATAGTGGGAGCTCCAGTATAAGAACTAGCAGGAATGGTATTGATTTCACTCGAAGAGAAAATTCTACTGATTTCGATTTGACTCAAAAATATAGGCATTTGTGGGTTCAATGCGAAAATTGTTATGGATTAAATTATAAGAAACTTTTGAAGTCCAAAATGAATATTTGTGACCAATGTGGATATCATTTGAAAATGAGTAGTTCAGATCGAATCGAACTTTCGATTGATCCAGGTACTTGGGATCCTATGGATGAAGACATGGTTTCTCTGGATCCTATTGAATTTCATTCGGAGGAGGAACCTTATAAAGATCGTATTGATTCTTATCAAAGAAAGACAGGATTAACCGATGCTGTTCAAACAGGCACAGGTCGACTAAACGGTATTCCCATAGCAATTGGAGTTATGGATTTTCAGTTTATGGGGGGTAGTATGGGATCCGTAGTAGGCGAGAAAATCACCCGTTTGATCGAGTACGCTACCAATAAATTTTTACCTCTGATTCTAGTGTGTTCTTCCGGAGGAGCACGTATGCAAGAAGGAAGCTTGAGCTTGATGCAAATGGCTAAAATATCTGCTGCTTTATATGATTATCAATCCCATAAAAAGTTATTCTATGTATCAATCCTTACATCTCCTACTACTGGTGGGGTAACGGCTAGTTTTGGGATGTTGGGGGATATCATTATTGCCGAACCGAATGCTTATATTGCATTCGCAGGTAAAAGAGTAATTGAACAAACATTGAATAAGATAGTACCTGAAGGTTCACAAGCGGCTGAATATTTATTCGATAAGGGCTTATTCGATCCAATTGTACCACGTAATCCTTTAAAGGGTGTTCTGAGTGAGTTATTTAAGCTTCACGCTTTTTTTCCTTTGAATTAAAATTCACTTATTAAGTTAAGTAGAGCCTTAAGTCAAATTATTTTTATTTAATTTAGTTACATTTTTGTATTTGTAGCGAACAATTAGATAGTTTATCGGAATCAAAGTAAAAATTCTAAGGAAGAATTTCTTTTTTCTTTGGTGACATAATCATAATATTTAATTGTAAATTGTATAAAGAATCGTGCGGATAATTCTTTTTTTTATACCGATATTACTGATTATTAATTAGGAAACCTCTATCTCTATCAACAAGATAAAAAAAATGGTTCCTTCTTCGAAATTCAAATTGGGCAAGGCAAATAAAATAAACCTAAGGTCATCTTTCCTTCTTGCTTCGTATGTATAGTATATATAATTCAAATATAGAAAATATAGATATAGAGTATCTTTTCTTTCTACTCTATCTTCCGAGAATCTCTATTTTTACTAAGAATCCTGTTGTTGGATTGAATTCTAACGAATCCTTCGGGAATTTGTAAGAAACTCTTTATTTATTAAATAAAATAAAAATGAGAATTCAATTCTAATTTTAAGACAAGAATAGAATAGATTATCATACGTATATTTCTATATTTCATGTAGAAAGATAAAGAAGAATAAGTCTCATTTATTTAATTATCTATTCCTTGCACTTATTATTTAATATATATACTCACTTAGATATACTCAATCTAATTATATACGAATTATAATTATTCTAAGATATCTTTCTAACAATAACAGGTACAAATATTAAATCGAGGTACCCATTCTATGACAACTCTTAACAACTTACCCTCTCTCTTTGTGCCTTTAGTGGGCCTAGTATTTCCGGCAATTGCAATGGCTTCTTTATCTCTTCATGTTCAAAAAAACAAGATTTTTTAGATTCGATAGGTGCAAATCTTATCTATTTTTTTTCAAGACTTAGATATAGATAACACAGATATCTATTTAGTAGTAGTAGAATATGGCGGTTTCCTCCGAACATAGATCTTATGTATGCGTAAATATATGGGTAAATAAATTATAGCAATTTTCAAATAGATCGGAATCGAGGTGGATGTATGAAATGTAAAGTCAATGTATCTATATGTGGATATCTATAGGAGATCATAGAAAAGGGATATTCTTATTTTAGACCTAACCAATTGGATCTAACCAATTAGATGAATTACTCCTAAAGGGTTACATTCGAATGATGCTAGTTGATGAGAGTTACTTCGGAAACAAAAAAAGGAAAGTCAAATTCATTTGGACTATTTTCTCAATTCCAATAAAATGCAACTGGATCTAGTATGAGTTGGCGATCAGAACATATATGGATAGAACTTATAGTGGGGTCTCGAAAAATAAGTAATTTCTGCTGGGCCTTTATCCTTTTTTTAGGTTCACTAGGATTCGTATTAGTTGGATCTTCCAGTTATCTCGGTAAGAATTTGATATCTTTAGTTCCCTCTCAACAAATTCTTTTTTTTCCACAAGGGATCGTGATGTCTTTCTACGGTATCGCAGGTCTCTTTATTAGTTCCTATTTGTGGTGCACAATTTCGTGGAATGTAGGTAGTGGCTATGATCGATTCGATAGAAAAGAAGGAATAGTGTGTATTTTTCGTTGGGGATTTCCTGGAAAAAATCGTCGCATCTTCCTACGATTTCGTATGAAAGATATTCAGTCCATCCGAATAGAAGTTAAAGAGGGTATTTATGCTCGTCGTGTCCTTTATATGGAAATCAAAGGACAGGGGGCCGTTCCCTTGACGCGTACTGATGAGAATTTGACTCCGCGTGAAATTGAGCAAAAAGCCGCCGAATTGGCCTATTTCTTGCGCGTACCGATTGAAGTATTTTGAAATGAACTTGAACTGAAGAAGAAATTCTTTCCCATCGGCAGGGAAAAAATTCAAGAATTCTCTTTTCTTTCTTCAGCATAGCATAGCTTAATAAAGTTTTTTCAGAACGTTCATTCGATCCAAAGTAGACGTATATGGAACATCCATAAAACGAAACTTTTTTTGTCCGCATAAAAAATAATTTATGCGTATGGAAATCCACTCAACTCAATTCAGTAAAAAACAAGTAAAAGTAACAAATCGAAATAAAATAATAGATTCATCTCGTATATCAAAACATTTCGGAATAAAGGATTTCTCTTTTTATTTTCAATATGAATTGATAGGTTAGATACAAATAGATCATATCTTGTAAATGCTCTCTCCTTTCTTTTGTCAATCGACCTTTCTTTTTTTTTTATCTTTTCTTTTGTGTTTCTTAATGATCAAAGGCAAAGGACTGCTTGTATCTCTTATAAGGATAACTTTTCTGTCTTGTTTTGCCACTCATTTTTGATCATTAGTTTTTGAATTTGTGATCGTTAGATCAGAATATTCTTCATAAATCTCGCTCCATTTTTCCTGGACTATAACTGTGGGTAGCCGGCCATTTTTTTTTCGAAAGATTTTCTTTTTTGATAGAAAGGACAAGGGGAGTTCTTTTGGCTTGAAATCCGAATAATATTCATTACTTGCTTGAATTGGTTGGTTCTTTCAAGCATTCATCGAAAAGGGCTTCGAATTTGATCAATTCAATTGAGGTATCTGGAAACAATATTTTTTCTTATTTCTTTATTCGAAACGGGCTCTTATTCTATTTCTGTATTCTTTCTAAATTCAAGGACTCATTACTAAATCACAAATAAAAAACAGGGAATAGATTCATAGGTCCGATGCCTTGGAATAGAACTTAGGGTTAATAGAAATAGTAGATCACATAGATTCAACAAATGAGGTGGGTTCATTAACAATTCAAAGATGAAAAAATGGCAAAAAAGAAAGCATTTCTTCCTCTTCTATATCTTACATCTAGAGTATTTTTGCCCTGGTGGATCTCTCTCTCATTTAATAAATGTCTTGAATTTTGGATTACTAATTGGTGGAATACTAGGCAATCCGAAACTTTTTTGACTGATATTCAAGAAAAGAGTATTCTAGAAAAATTCATAGAATTGGAAGAACTCTTACTCTTGGACGAAATGATAAAAGAATACCCGGAAACACATCTACAAACACTTCGTATAGGAATCCACAAAGAAACGATCCAATTGATCAAGATGCACAATGAGGATCATATCCATATGATTTTGCACTTATCGACAAATATAACCTCTTTCATTATTTTAAGTGGTTATTCTATTCTGGGTAATGAAGAACTTGCTATTCTTAACTCTTGGGTTCAAGAATTCCTATATAACTTAAGTGACACAATAAAAGCTTTTTCTATTCTTTTATTAACTGATTTATGTATCGGATTCCATTCGCCCCATGGTTGGGAACTAATGATTGGCTATGTCTACAAAGATTTTGGATTTGCTCACAACGATCAAATTATATCTGGTCTTGTTTCTACTTTTCCAGTCATTCTGGATACAATTTTTAAATATTGGATCTTCCGGTATTTAAATCGTGTATCTCCATCACTTGTAGTGATTTATCATTCAATGAATGACTGATCCAACTATAATATTTGTTACTTTGTAACATAAGGTACATAAGCAAAGCATTTCAATTTTAAGACGTACTTACTCTTTCTACCTTACAGGGATTTCTCCTACTCCTATATTCCAGTAAAATGATTTCAGTACAGTAAATAGCAGAATTGTGGATAGGGAACTATACAAGCGACCTACCTAATTTTATTGTAGAAATTTTCGGGATCAATGATTGGACCATGCAAACTAAAAACACCTTTTCTTGGATAAAGAAAGAGATTATTCGATCTATTTCCGTATCGCTAATGATATATATCATAACTCGGACATCCATTTCCAATGCATATCCCATTTTTGCACAGCAGGGTTATGAAAATCCACGAGAAGCGACCGGGCGTATTGTATGTGCCAATTGCCATTTAGCTAATAAGCCCGTGGATATTGAGGTTCCGCAAGCGGTACTTCCTGATACTGTATTTGAAGCGGTTGTTCGAATTCCTTATGATATGCAAGTTAAACAAGTTCTTGCTAATGGTAAAAAGGGAGGTTTGAATGTGGGGACTGTTCTTATTTTACCTGAGGGATTTGAATTAGCCCCCCCCGATCGTATTTCGCCCGAGATGAAAGAAAAGATAGGAAATCTGTCTTTTCAGAGCTATCGCCCCACTAAAAAAAATATTCTTGTGATAGGTCCTGTTTCTGGTCAGAAATATAGTGAAGTCACCTTTCCTATTCTTTCCCCGGACCCCGCTACTAATAAAGATGTTCACTTCTTAAAATATCCCATATATGTAGGTGGGAACAGAGGAAGGGGTCAGATTTATCCCGATGGGAGCAAGAGTAACAATACAGTTTATAATGCTACAGCGGCTGGTGTAGTAAGTAAAATCATACGAAAAGAAAAAGGGGGGTACGAAATAACCATATCGGATGCGTCAGATGAACGTCAAGTGGTTGATATTATCCCCCCAGGGCCAGAACTTCTTGTTTCCGAAGGCGAATCTATCAAAGTTGATCAGCCATTAACGAGTAATCCTAATGTGGGTGGATTTGGTCAAGGGGATGCGGAAATAGTACTTCAAGATCCATTCCGTGTCCAAGGCCTTTTGTTCTTCTTGGCATCTGTTATTTTGGCACAAATATTTTTGGTTCTTAAGAAGAAACAGTTTGAGAAGGTTCAATTGTCCGAAATGAATTTCTAGATTCTCGGATTTCCAATATCAAGTTCGTAAAAAGAATCAAATTCTTGTTTTGGGAATTCAATTATGTTCTGTATATGTTATGTATGATCAAAAATTATGAAAAGCTTTTTGCTTGTTTCTATTCCAGATGTCGATATCGGGAATTATTTGTACCGCATTCCTAGTCATAGTATGTATATTGTGAAGAAGATTATTTTACTTTATCCCTTCTTTTTTTTTCAAGCCAAATTCGAGCGGTGTCACTAGGTCACTCTTGTGAGATTGAAATGTCATAGAATGGATCAATCTTTTTCTATTCTAATAGAATAACATCTAAAATTTCACTGGATACTAAACATAAGATAAGTAAGTGGAGAATAGAAAACAAAGGATTATTCGCCTTCTTCTTCTTAGTCTTTTCTTTGACACAAGAAAGGAATTTTCTACATTCCTTTCTTGTGTCTACATAAAAACGGTTTTTGATCCCGTTCGTCAAAAATTACTATCCTTATTAGTTTCTATTTTTTCCATGTTTATCAGAACCCTTTTTTTATATTTATTACGTATACATATAGAAAGTAGTGAACAAACAAAAAAAAAATAGAGGGAAATCTTTTGATAAAATAGAACTTATTCTAATGGACTTAGAAAAAATTCAACTTTGATGAGATACTAAATAGAGTAGAGTAAGGATAAGGATCTATTCGAAAAGGATTTGCTTTGCATAATAGCTGATCGACAGAAATATATATTGTAATTGTGTCATTCAGGAAAATGAAATCGAGCGATTCCTTCTTTCTTCTAACTTTGAAAGATAGATAAGATACTATCCGCGAATAAGGGATGCTCTAAATTAATTAATGAAGTTTTCAAAAACATTATAAGAAATGAAGTCTTTTTTTCAAAATAGGGAAAAGTTATTTTTTTTATTTATACTAATAAAATATTATGAAAGCTTAAGAAGGCTTAAGAAGGCAAGGATCCACTTGCCTTCTTAAGCTTTCATGTCTCCAACTCAGTTCATCTTATT